CATATCAGGATATGTATACTAATGGGGGGGTATGGGACAAAAAATAAATCCACTCGGTTTCAGACTTGGTACAACCCAAAGTCATCATTCCCTTTGGTTTACACAACCAAAAAATTATTCCGAAGGTCTACAAGAAGATAAAAAAATAAGAGATTTTATTAAGAAGTATGTCCAAAAAAATATGAAAATTCCCTCTGGCGTCGAGGGAATTGCACGTATAGAAATTCAAAAACGAATCGATCTGATCCAGGTCATTATCTATATGGGATTCCCAAAGTTATTAATAGAAAATCGACTGGGAGTAATCGAAGAATTGCAGATGAATCTACAAAAAGAATTTCATTGTGTCAACCGAAAACTTAACATTACTATCACAAGAATTGCAAAACCTTACGGAAGCCCTAATATTCTTGCAGAATTTATAGCCGGCCAATTAAAAAATAGAGTTTCTTTTCGAAAAGCAATGAAAAAGGCTATTGAATTAACTGAACAAGCAGATACAAAAGGAATTCAAGTACAAATTTCAGGGCGTATCGACGGAAAAGAAATTGCGCGTGTCGAATGGATCAGAGAAGGCAGGGTTCCCCTCCAAACCATTCGAGCTAAAATAGATTATTGTTCTTATACAGTTCGAACTATATATGGAGTTTTAGGGATTAAAATTTGGATATTTATAGACGGGGAATAATAAAACTTTACTTGTCTTTCCCTTCGATCCAGTAATGGAACAAAAAAATAAAAATTCGTTCCTTTTTTATGTTCAATCAAAACAAAACCAAAATGAACAATTCTAATTCTATAAGATTGAATAAAAATCCCTATTGAAATAATAGCTATGCTTAGTGTGCGACTCGTTGGTTTTTTAGGGTTATAAGATTAAATAAAAAAAAAAAAGACCAGCCTTTTTTTGTATAAACAAATAACTATAGAACTAATAACCAACTCATCACTTCACATTATCTGGATCCAAAAAACCAGTCAAGATATGATATATTGGTCATATCACTGTAGCAACTGAAATCTTTTTTGCATAAACAAAAGAAAAATATAATCTGATTCTAAATTGTGAAGCGAAGAAGAAATATGTGGATAAACGGAAGGGTGAAAGAAGGGGAGAAAAAACAAAAACAACGATATAAAATTCCATCCAATATGTAAGGTTTATGAGTCATCTCATAAAAAAGCAATGTAATAAAGCATCAATCAATATGGATTCATAAAAAAGAAAACGAATCCGTTCATAGAACAAAAAAAATAAGAGCTTCGAGCGAATAAAGACTAAGAAAATTGGCTCAAGAAAAAATTTCATTATGAGCTCCGTTGTAGAAATCAGACCTAACCATTAAGTAAGAAGCGATGGGAACGATGGAACCTGTGAATCCAAACCTATTGAAAACAGGCTCATTGATCGGGATGGCGAAACAAACCAGAGACTAATTCCTTCATCTATTGGGAAAATAAAAGTCATGAGTTAACCCTACAACTAAAATATCGACGAAAAGAGTCAATATTCGCCCGTGAAAACTTTATCTTCTTGGATTGATAATTTTTGCTCAATCCAATAGGATAAAAAGAAAAACAAAACAAATATTCGTTAGAACATAAAAAAAGAATATGATATTTAAAAATATAAAATAGAAATATTAATATGCTTAGTTAGCTAAAAAAGCAAGCTATACAAATGAATAATAGACATTTTTAAAATTTTATTATTCGCGAGGAGCTGGATGAGAAGAAACTCTCATGTCCAGTTCTGTAGTAGAGATGGAATTCAGAACCAACCATCAACTATAACCCCAAAAGAACCAGATTCCGTAAACAACATAGAGGAAGAATGAAGGGAATATCTTATCGAGGTAATCATATTTCTTTCGGTAAATACGCTCTTCAGGCACTTGAACCTGCTTGGATCACGTCTAGACAAATAGAAGCAGGTCGACGAGCAATGACACGAAATGCACGCCGCGGTGGAAAAATATGGGTACGTATATTTCCAGACAAACCGGTTACAGTAAGACCCGCAGAAACACGTATGGGTTCGGGGAAAGGATCCCCCGAATATTGGGTAGCTGTTGTTAAACCAGGTCGAATACTTTATGAAATGGGTGGAGTAACAGAAAATATAGCCAGAAGGGCGATTTCAATAGCATCGTCCAAAATGCCTATACGAACTCAATTCATTATTTCGGGATAAAAAGAATCAAAAGAAAAAGGTTTTGGGGATAAAAAAACAATAACAGGTGCCGGTTTCTTTCTTTGGACAAACAATATTTCTTTTTTTTCTTCACTCTTTGCTTTGCATTGAAAGAATAGATTATAAAAAAATGATATGATTCAACCCCAGACCCTTTTGAATGTAGCGGATAACAGCGGAGCTCGAGAATTGATGTGTATTCGAATCATAGGAGCTAGCAATCGTCGATATGCTCATATCGGTGACGTTATTGTTGCTGTGATCAAAGACGCAGTGCCAAATATGCCCCTAGCAAGATCAGAGGTG